ATAATTAATGAAGGTGGTAGAGCTGGGGGTTGTCTAAAAGTTATATAATTTATATATATATATATATATATATATGTGATTTTTAAAAATATTATAGTGTGGTATAATCGGAAGATTTTTTCTTACAAAAAGTCAGTTGGCTTGAATAGACTAAGATAAAATATTTATATACATACATATATATACACAAAATTTAGGGAAAATGGGTTGTCTAAAAACCCACAGGTAAAGTCTTAAAAATAAGATAAATTTAATATCAATTTTTGAAGGCGCCTGTGAAAGTCCCCCCCCCCCCCCATTTTTCGACAGGTTTTAGCAAAAGTAGAGGGGTTTTTGAAGACAAAAAAAATAAATTCCTGGGGGGGGGGAAAATAAATAGAATATTTTAAGAACATACAAAAATGTTCTATGTCTAATAAACATTCACTACATGCTAACCTTCTTCTTATGCTAGACAATCACGCTTGCATTAAGATGGACAGCCTTGTTAATGTGCCATTACCCCACTCTGGGATGCCAGAGGAAAGCTCCTATATATAAAACCATAAATGCCTATGAGTTTCAAGTAAGGTTGGGTGAAGGTCTTTAAGGTACCAGATCTCATAAGGAGGGAGGCTCTTTAGATTTCATTTGAAGACCGATTATGCTATAAAAGTCCATAGATTCAGTTCCGTCAGATGCCTTCTGAAGCGGGATTACTGTCACTCTTGTGTTAGGTCCCTTGGAGATTAAGATCTACCAAGTCCCTGACTTCTTTTAGGCCGCTTTAAGGTACGATAGAGGATAGACACCAGCTCGATGTAGCGCTTAAAAGTCTTTGGTTAAGAATATTCATACTAATAAAGTTAATATGGTGGTCAAGACTGATATGAATTACATTAGATTGACCATGAATGGTTATTATTCAAGTTAATTTATAAGTATTATTCGTATTGTTTTGGACTTTCAGGTCCAGTTCAAAGTTTAATGGGGATATCAGTTGGATTAATGTTTGAGCTAATTTAAACTGTTGATTTTTAAGAAGGTTATTAAACAATGATTATTAGAAATCATATGAGAGGTCTAAATGACTTAATTGCTCAATAAAATAAATTACATGTCTTAAATTCATTCATAAAATAAGGAATATTATTGAGTTGAAATTTGCCTAATTCATATTCATGTTCATAATTCAAGTGAAGGCTCGCTGGAAGAGTAATAGTCTATATTATTTCATAGTTATTCCATCTTCGTGAAACGTATGTTTTGGTAAGTTAAATTAAATATTTGATATAATTTTTATGTTAAACTTAATATGTGGAAATAATTCGTTGGGATTGGTGATGATATGCATGGGGAAGTAAGATGAATGCTCGATTATACATAGTATGTCCTTCATGCATTCATAATATGTCCCTATACATTAATAATATGTACTATATCATATATCATCATATGGTTATGTTTTATCATACATTAATAATTAAAGGTGTGAAAGTCTGTTAATGTTGAAATATAATAACTGTAATAAATTATATGGTGAAGTACAAAAATTAATTATATAGACATGATTAATAATGTTAGTAAGACAACATCTTCCATAAAAATGGAATTGTGCAGGGGTTGTGTTTATTACACATTAACAAACTAGAGGTGTAAAAGTTTTAATGTTGGAATATAATAACTGTAATAAATTATATGGTGAAGTATAAAGATTAGTTATATAGAACATGATAAGTAATGTTAGTAAAACAACATCTTCCATAAAAATGGAATTGTGCAGGGGTTGTGTTTATTACACATTAACAAACTAGAGGTGTAAAAGTTTTAATGTTGGAATATAATAACTGTAATAAATTATATGGTGAAGTATAAAGATTAGTTATATAGAACATGATAAATAATGTTAGTAAAACAACATCTTCCAATAAAAAAGAACCTGAGCCGGGCTAGTTTATTTTCTATAAGGCCGAGAAGAGGGATAAAAATAATGAAAATAGCAAAGTAAGAGACGGAGGCTAGTTGACCAATAAGAATGTAAGGATCTTCAACAGGTTGTCCCCCAATTCAGGTTAAGATAAGGGTGTTGGCGACTAAGGTCCAAAAAAATAGTTTAGCTAGAGGTCGAAATATGAGGGTGCGTTGATTGGAAGTGTGAAGGAAGGGTATTAAAAGGAGAATTATAATAGAAAGTAGAAGGGCTAGGACTCCTCCTAGTTTGTTAGGAATTGAGCGAAGAATAGCGTAGGCAAACAGGAAATATCACTCTGGCTTAATGTGAGGTGGTGTAACAAGAGGATTGGCTGGTGTGAAGTTGTCTGGGTCGCCTAAAAGGTTAGGGGCAAATGTAGATAGGAGAGCTAAAAGGGCAAGTATAAGTGCAAATCCCAAAATGTCTTTGTAAGAAAAATAGACGTGAAACGGGATTTTATCAAAATTGGAGTTTAGACCTGTTGGATTTGAGGATCCTGTTTGATGTAAAAACAGTAGGTGGAGCATGGAGGCGCCTGCAATAATAAATGGTAAAATAAAGTGAAATGTGAAGAATCGTGTTAGGGTTGCATTGTCAACTGAAAATCCTCCTCAAATTCACTGAACAAGTTCAGTTCCAATATAGGGGGCAGCGGAAAGAAGGTTGGTAATTACTGTTGCCCCTCAAAATGATATTTGTCCTCATGGAAGAACGTAGCCTACAAATGCAGTTGCTATCACTAGGAATAAGAGGATTACACCAATATTTCAGGTTTCTTTAAAAAGATAGGAGCCATAGTATATTCCTCGTCCAATATGAAGATAAATGCAGATAAAGAAGAATGAGGCGCCATTTGCATGAAGGTTACGTAAAAGTCAGCCGTTGTTTACATCTCGGCAGATATGGGCTACAGATGAAAAGGCTATAGATGTATCAGCTGTGTAGTGTATTGCTAGAAAAAGTCCAGTTGCGATTTGAGCAATTAAACAAACTCCTAGAAGAGAACCAAAGTTTCACAAAGAGGAAATATTCGCTGGTGAGGGGAGGTCAATAAATGAATTATTAATAATTTTAATTAATGGATGGGTTTTACGGAGAACAGGGGCCATTAGAGGTTTTTATAGTTGAATACAACAACAGTTTTTCAGACTGTAAGTCTAGGTTAAAATCCTTGTAGGAACTATGACTGTTTTATTTGAATTAGGGTTGATTATTGGATTGTTAGCGGTAGCTTCTAATCCGTCTCCTTATTATGCTGCATTAGGTTTAGTAGGCTCGGCTGGAGCAGGGTGTTTGATTTTAATAGATGGAGGTGCATCTTTTTTATGTTTAGTTTTATTTTTAGTTTATCTAGGGGGGATAATAGTAGTGTTTGCTTACTCTGCGGCTTTAGTGGCTGAGCCTTATCCGGAGGCTTGGGGAGGGGGAGTGGTATGATCCTATATTACTATTTATGTTACATTGCTTGGAATTTGGTGAGTAATAGAGGGGGTTGGTGAGGGGGTAATAACGGTAGGTGAAATAGGGGTGTGTGTAGATGATTGGTTTGGTGTAGCAATAATATTTTTTTGGGGCGGTGGGGTGCTGATAATAGTGGGATGAGCTTTATTATTAACGTTATTTGCAGTGTTGGAAGTAGTTCGGGGCCATTATAGTGGTGTCTTGCGAGCTGTAAGACAATTAAGCATAAAATAGTGGTGAAAATAAAGATAGAGAGGTATACCTTAATTAATCCTCGTTGGATTTCTTGATTTTTTATAATTGGGGGCAGTTGAAGTTCTGCTAATCCCTTTGGTCCAATTTTTTCTAGCCAAAGAGTATCAATTAAGTGAGATGAAATACGAAGACTTAAGTCTATAGCGTAGGATGGAATAAGTCGGTGTATAAGGGTTGGGTAAAATGAGGTATTGATTGTCTTAGAAGTATTGGATTGTTTAGGTGTTTTTGTTCAAGAAATGCTAGCTAAGTCTAGGGCAATTAAAAACCCTAAGATGGTTACTAAGATGGCAGTGATCTTCAGGTAGGTTGGCATTGTCATAGTGACAGGTGAGGATGGGATAATAATTTGGTTTAATAAAAGACCTGCAACTACGCTACCATAGGCAAGGCGTTTAATTGGGTTTATAATTGTTGGGTTATTCTCATTAATACATGAGGTTGGAGAAAAGCGGGGGTTTTGTATCGATGCAAAGAAGATAATACGGAGGCTATAAACAGCTGTGAATGAGGTGGCAATAATTGTTAGTGTGAGGGCTCATGCGTTAACATTTGAGGTGTTAATAGCTTCAATAATAGCGTCTTTAGAAAAGAAGCCTGCAAGATAAGGAGTGCCTATGAGGGCTAGACTTCCAACTGTAACGCAGGTAGTTGTAAATGGAAGAGTTTTTTGAAGTCCTCCTATTTTTCGAATATCTTGCTCATCATTAAGGTTATGAATAATGGATCCGGAGCATAAAAATAATATTGCTTTAAAGAAGGCATGTGTGCAGATGTGAAAAAATGCTAAGTGTGGTAAGTTCAGGCCAATTGCTACCACCATGAGACCTAGTTGACTAGATGTAGAAAAGGCAATGATTTTTTTAATATCATTTTGGGTTAGGGCACATGTGGCTGCAAATGCGGTTGAAATTGCTCCGAGGCATAAACAAGTTGTTAAGGCAGTTTGGTTGTCCTTGATAATTGGGTGAATGCGAATGAGTAAAAATACACCTGCTACAACTATTGTGCTAGAGTGTAATAGGGCTGATACAGGAGTAGGGCCTTCTATAGCGGAAGCAAGTCATGGGTGAAGTCCAAATTGAGCTGATTTACTGGCGGCTGCAATAATAAAAGCTAGTAAAAGCGGGGTGGAGTTGTTTATAGAAAAAATAAAGTTTAGGTCAATAGAGTCGTAAGAGGAAATTAATCAAAATATAGCAAATAGGAACCCGATGTCTCCAATACGGTTGTACAGTACGGCTTGAAGGGCAGCTGCCCCAGCGTTACTTCGTGTGAAATATCATCCAATTAATAAATAAGATATAATACCTACTCCTTCTCATCCAATAAATAATATAATTAAATTACCAGCTGATACAAGAAGTATTATTGCTAATAAGAAAATAAGTAAATACTTAAAAAAAAGTTGAATTTTAATGTCATCATGTATGTACCATAAAGAGTACTCAATGATGCTTCAGGAAACTATTAGGGCGATTGGAATAAAAAGAATAGAATACTGGTCAAGTTGAACCGTTAGATTAAATGGGGTTATTAAAACATTAAATCATTTTCATGAAATAATAGTTGATAAAGAGTTTTCATTAATTATTAAAATAGCGGGAATTGTCGAGATAAAGAAGGCTGTTTTAATAGCGGTTTTTGTTTTAAAATGAAAGTCTGTCGAGTTAGGGTTAAAGAGAGGAATAATAAGAGATAGCATGCTAAGTAAGTAAGTTGATAATGCAATTATTGGTAAATTCATGGCAAATTCTCAAAATTTACATGAGAAATAAGCGGGGCGAGCCTGCTGTGGAATTGAACCACAGTGGCGAGTAATTAGCAGTTCTCGTTAAACCACTCAGGCTCGGTGAACAGGGGATTGTTAGTCCCCCTCTCTAGAATCACAAGCTAGTATTTTTGATAAACTATGTTCACTTAAAATATGAGGGCGGGGTTAAGTATTAAGAGAAGGGCAGGGATAATGTGAAGAGCAAGGAGCATATGCTCTCGGGATTGTAAAGGTGGGAAAAAGTTTAAATGAGATGGGAGGTGCTCTCGTTGTGAAGATCAAAACATATACAGGGAGTAGGCTGTAGTAAAAATAATGCCCAGTCCCGTTAAAATCAGTGTCATGTTTGATCATTGAAATAGAGATGTTAAAATTGATATTTCTCCGATGAAGTTGGGAGATGGTGGGAGAGCTAGATTTATTAGGGCTGCTAAGAGTCATCAGGCTGCGGCTAGTGGAAAAATAATTTGGGTTCCTTGAAGTAGAACTAAAGTGCGGGTATTAGAGCGTTCATAAGAAGTGTTAGCTAAACAGAATAGGGCAGAGGAAATAAGTCCATGAGAAATTATTAAAATTATTGAACCGGCAATACTTCATTCCGTTTTAATTATAGATGCAGCGATTACCAAGCCCATATGGCTAACTGACGAGAAGGCAATAAGAGATTTTAAATCTGTTTGGCGTGAGCATAAAATAGCTGATAGAAGAACTCCAAATAGTGAAAATACAATAAGAGGTTTAGCTAGGAGAAGAAAAGAGTCGTTAATAAAAATATTTATTCGTAGGATTCCGTAACCCCCCAGTTTCAGTAGAGTGCCTGCTAAAATTATAGATCCGGCAATAGGGGCTTCAACATGAGCTTTTGGGAGTCAAAGGTGAACACCATAAAGTGGTATTTTTACTAGAAAAGCAATAAAACAGGCAATTCATCAAGCTGATGAGCAAGAAGATAGGCAGAGGTTAACAGAAAGGGATTTCATAAACGAGATTGATATAGTTCCAAATGTTTCATGAAAATATAATAAGGCAGTGAGGAGAGCCATAGAGCCAAATAGTGTATAAAAGATTAAATATGTACCAGCTAGTATTCGTTCTTTTTGGGCGCCTCATCGAGTAATAACAATTAGAGTGGGAATTATAGTAGCTTCAAATATAATAAAGAATAAGATTATGTTATCTGCTAAAAATGCGAGAAGAGTTGTAATTTGAAGTATGATGATGGTAAAAATGTATGTTCGTTGTCGTGGGATAGGTTCTTTAGAAAGTTTACTTTGGCTGGCAAGTAACGTAGGGGCTGTAAGTCAGCAGGTTAACACTAAGAGAGGGGATGAAATTTCATCAATAAAAAGATAGTTATTTAGGAATGGGTTGGCCCCTTGGCTTATCAATCAGGTTGTTGATATAATAGCAATAACTAAGGACTGGGTTGTGATAATTTCTCACAACCGCTTTGAAGGAGCCAATCAGGTCGATAGAAGGAGGGTGGCTAGGGGAATAAAAATTGTTAGCATTGTAGGAGGTTAAGGGTATTTAAATTATCTGAGCCGTGGGATCGGGCAGTGGCAATTATTAGGGATAGTCCTAGTCCTGCTTCACAAGCAGATATAGTGAGTATAACAATAGGGTATATTAGTGGGGTAATTAAAGTAAATTTTAAAGCCCATAAGCTTAGGCCAATAAAAATTGAAAGTATTATTCCTTCAAGACAAAGAAGGGCTGAGAGGAGATGGGCTCGGTGAAATGAGAGGCCAATGAGGCTGAGCATAAAGGTAGAAGATAGTAATCAGGATTCGTTTGTTATCATAAAGGTGTTATGGAATTAAACCATAATTTGCTGAGCCGAAATCAGCTGTCTTTATTAGACTAACTCCTCATTCAGCTCATTCTAAACCCCCTTGGAGTCATTCGTAAATAAAGCCTAAGGTTAATAAAATAAGAATAATTGACGCTCAAAAGATAGATACAGTGGGATAAGGAAGTTGTGCTGCTCAGGGAGCAGGTAGAAGAAGTGCAATTTCTAGGTCAAACAACAAAAAAAGAATAGCTACTAGAAAAAATCGTATTGAGTAAGGGAGTCGGGCAGATCCTAAGGGGTCAAATCCACACTCATAGGGTGAGAGTTTTTCTGAGTCTGGATTAATTATTGGTAATCAAAAACTTACAGTAGCTAAAACTAAAACAATTACTAGGGTAATTAAAACAAATAGGGGCATTATTTTCTCCCGGGGTTTAACCAGGGCTTGATAATTGGAAGTCATCAGTACTAATTATACTAAGAAAATATGAGCCTCATCAGTAAATTGAGACATATAAGAATAGTCAAACTACATCAACAAAGTGTCAATATCATGCAGCTGCTTCAAATCCAAAATGATGTTGGGCAGTAAAGTGAAAGCTAATTTGTCGAAGAAGGCAAGTTAATAAAAATAAAGAGCCGATGATTACATGAAGACCATGGAAGCCTGTAGCTACAAAAAATGTTGATCCATAAATTCCATCTGCAATAGTAAATGGGGCTTCGTAGTACTCAATGGCTTGAAGAGCTGTGAAGTAAAGTCCTAAAATAATTGTAAGGGCAAGTGATTGAATAGCTTCTTTACGATCCCCTTGTATAATGCTATGATGAGCTCAGGTAACTGTGACTCCTGAAGCAAGAAGAACTGCTGTGTTTAATAGTGGAACTTCAAATGGGTTTAGTGGGGAAATGCCCGTAGGGGGTCAGCACTCCCCGACTTCAAAGGTTGGGGCTAGGCTAGCGTTATAAAATGCTCAAAAGAATCCAATAAAAAAGAAAACTTCAGAGGTGATAAATAAGATTATACCGTAACGAAGCCCTTTTTGTACAGGAATTGTGTGATGGCCTTGAAATGTGCCTTCACGAACAACATCTCGTCATCATTGAAATATAGTTAAGAGTATTAGTGTAAGACCAAGAAATATAATTCAGGTCGATCCATAATGAAATCATATTGCTAAGCCAGTTGTTAACATAAAGGCGGCTGTTGCTCCTGTGAGTGGTCATGGGCTGGGGTCTACTATGTGGAAAGCATGTGCTTGGTGTGCCATTAGGTGTTTTCTTGAAGGTAAAGACTTAGGAGAAGAACAAATACATAAGCTTGAATTATCGCGACTGCAATTTCTAATATAGTGAGAAGGAGAAGAGTAATAAAAGTTAATGAAGAAACAATTGGATTAGAAAAGAGTAGAGCTATAGTAGCTGTTGAAATAAGTTGAATAAGGAGGTGACCTGCTGTTAAATTGGCTGTTAGTCGAACGCCAAGTGCTATAGGTCGAATAAATAAACTAATTGTTTCAATAATAATTAAAATTGGAATAAGTGGTGTTGGTGTTCCTTCAGGTAAAAAGTGGCCCAGGGACGCTGTAAGTTGATTTCGGAAGCCAATAGCGACAGTAGCAAGTCATAGCGGGATTGCTAGGCCAAGATTTAGTGAGAGTTGAGTGGTAGGGGTAAAGGTGTATGGGAGAAGCCCTAGAAGGTTTATCCCAAGGAGGAAAATTATTAATGATGTTAAAATTAAGGCTCACTTGTGTCCTGGAGTATTAAGGGGAAGAAGAATTTGTTTAGTAAAAGTTTTTACAAATCACGCTTGAATAGTTACCAGGCGATTAGTAGTTCAACGGTTGCATGGTGTAGGAAATAAGAGTCATGGAACCAGAAAGGCAACAAGGATAAGGGGAATTCCAAGAAGTGTTGGTGAGGCAAATTGACTAAATAAGTTTATGGTCATGGTCAAAATCACGATTTATTAAGACCCTTAAAATTTTTAGGTGAGGGATCATTTAGACTAGTATAACTGGTAGTTTTAATAGGTGAAAATAAGATAAATACTGTTCAAGCAGAAAATAAAATAAAAAATCATGGAGTTGGGTCAAGTTGTGGCATATCACTAAGGGTGGTTGGAAGTCACCTGTCTACAGCTTAAAAGGCTGTCGCTTGGTCCTATAGCTTCTTAATGAGGCGTCTACTGAAGCAGATCAGTTTAAAAATTCTTTAATAGGTAGAGATTCAACAACAATTGGCATGAAGCTGTGGTTTGCTCCGCAAATTTCAGAGCATTGTCCATAATAGACTCCAGGTCGTGAGATAATAAATGAAGTTTGGTTAAGTCGTCCTGGAATTGCATCTAGTTTTACCCCTAAAGATGGGACGGCTCATGAGTGTAAAACGTCTTCTGCCGTAATTAAAGTTCGGGTGGTTATTCCAACAGGGGTAATTATTCGATTGTCAACTTCTAGAAGGCGAAACTGCCCTGGAAGAAGATCTTTAGTGGGAATCATGTAGGAGTCGAAGCTTAAATCATTAAAATCTGAATATTCATAACTTCAGTATCACTGATGACCAATAGCTTTGACCGTAACATCTGGGTTGCTGACTTCGTCTATTAAATAAAGAATTCGGAGCGATGGTAGTGCAATAACAATTAAAATAATGGCTGGCATAATTGTTCATACCATTTCAATCTCTTGTGCGTCAATTGTGTTTGTATTAGAAAGCTTAGTGCTTATAAGGGTAGAAATAATGTATAAAACGAGGGTGCTGATTAAAAATACAGCTATTAGTGTGTGGTCATGAAAGTGTAAAAGCTCCTCCATAATTGGGGAGGCTGCATCTTGGAATCCTAGTTGAAGTGGGTGAGCCATTAGAGGAATACGAGGGTTTAACTCATGATTTTGTCTTGACAAGGCAGTGTTATTATTTAACTAATTCCTCTAAAAAGAAAGTGACAGAGCGGTTATGTGCCTGGCTTGAAACCAGTGAATGGGGGTTCAATTCCCTCCTTTCTCGTTAATTATTTTGGGAGAAGGAAGCTTCTTCAAATGTGTGATGAAGAGGGGGAAACCCGTAAAGTCATTCAACATTAGTTGATGTTATGCTTGCAGAAATCAATAGGCGTTTAGATGAAAAAGCTTCTCAAATAATAAATATTATAATAATAACAGCTACTAGAGAAATCAAAGAGCCAATAGATGAAACAGTATTTCACAGTGTGTATGCATCAGGGTAATCTGAATAGCGTCGTGGTATTCCTGCTAATCCTAAAAAATGTTGTGGGAAAAAGGTTAAATTAACCCCGGTGAATATTACCCCAAAGTGGATTTTAGCTCAAGTTTCGTGAAGTGTGTATCCTGTAAATAATGGAAATCAGTGTACAAATCCAGCTATAATAGCAAATACAGCTCCCATTGATAAAACATAATGGAAGTGGGCTACAACGTAGTAAGTGTCGTGAAGAACAATGTCTAGAGATGAATTGGCTAGAACAATACCCGTTAATCCCCCAACTGTAAACAGGAAAATAAATCCCAGAGCTCAGAGCATGGGAGCGTCTCATTTAATTACTCCTCCGTGCATTGTGGCAAGTCAACTAAAGACTTTTACTCCCGTTGGGATGGCAATAATTATTGTTGCGGATGTAAAGTAGGCTCGAGTGTCAACATTAAGGTCGGTTGTAAACATATGATGGGCTCAAACAATGAATCCAAGAAGTCCAATTGACATTATTGCTCAGACTATTCCCATATATCCAAACGGTTCCTTTTTACTTGAATAAAATGTTACCACATGAGAAATAATTCCAAATCCCGGAAGAATAAGAATATAAACCTCAGGGTGTCCAAAGAATCAGAATAGGTGTTGGTATAAAATAGGATCACCTCCACCGGCGGGGTCAAAAAATGTTGTATTTAGGTTTCGGTCGGTTAGAAGTATAGTAATGCCTGCTGCAAGGACAGGTAAGGATAATAGAAGAAGAACAGCGGTAATTAGAACTGATCAAACAAATAAAGGAGTTTGATATTGAGTCATTGATGGGGGTTTCATGTTTAGGGTTGTGGTAATAAAATTAATTGCCCCAAGAATAGATGAAACACCTGCTAGATGGAGGGAAAAAATGGTTAAGTCAACTGATGGTCCTGCGTGGGCAAGATTTCCGGCAAGAGGGGGGTAAACTGTTCAGCCAGTGCCGGCCCCTGCCTCCACTCCGGCCGAAGCCAGAAGAAGGAGGAATGAGGGTGGAAGTAATCAGAAGCTTATGTTGTTTATTCGAGGGAAGGCTATATCAGGGGCTCCAATTATTAGTGGTACTAATCAGTTTCCAAAGCCCCCGATTAAAATGGGTATTACTATAAAGAAAATTATAACAAAAGCATGGGCAGTGACGATAACATTATAAATTTGATCATCACCAAGAAGGGAACCAGGTTGACTTAGCTCAGCTCGAATGAGAAGACTAAGTGCAGTTCCAACCATTCCTGCTCAGGCACCAAAGATAAAGTACAAGGTACCAATATCTTTATGATTAGTTGAAAATAGTCAGCGGGTAATTATCACGGGTAAGATGGCCGAGAGTAAGGCGGTGGCTTGTAGCTCCACCGAGGGAGGTTAAAGTCCTCCTCTTATCAAGTCCTGGGGTGTCACACGCCAGATTGCAAATCTGGAGACGCAGAAGAAGTTCTGCCGGGGCTTCTCCCGTTTCTAAAAACCGGGAGAAGTAGAATGAAGCTCGCTGGATTGAGCGTTTAGCTGTTAACTAAAATTTCGCGGGATCAAGGCCCGTCTTTCTAGAAAGGCTTTAGCTTAGTTAAAGTGTCTGATTTGCATTCAGAAGATGTAGGTTAGTGTCCTGCAAGTCTTAACAGAAACTAGAAGATTTTAACTTCTACTTAGGGCTTTGAAGGCTCTTGGTCTAGGTTATCCTAAGTTTCTAGGTGGCGGCCATAATGGTTGGGGTAATAGGGAGAAGGAGGAGAGATAAAATTATGGGTGCTGCTAAAATGTTTTTGGGTGGATTAAATCATAGTGAAGAAGATGAAGATAAACTTGGTGCTAGGGTTAAAGATATTGAATATGTGAGGCGCAAGTAAAAAAATAGGGCAAGAAGTGTGGATAGTAGAATTATTAGGGCAAATATAACTATTTCTTGTTTAATTATTTCTTGAGCAATAAGTCATTTAGGCATAAATCCTGTAAGAGGGGGAAGACCACTGAGTGATAATAAAGAGAGTATAGAGAGTGCTGTGAGTGTGGGAGTTTTAGATCAGGAAGTGGATAGTTCATATATATTTTTTGTGTTTAAGGATATGAAGGTCAAAAAAAGGGTTAATGTTATTAAAATATACAGAAAGAAATTAAGGAGGGTCAATTGAGGGGAAATTTTTAAGACAGCTACCATTCAGCCTAAGTGGGCAACGGAGGAGAAGGCTAAGATTTTTCGGATTTGGGTTTGGTTAATGCCTCCTCAGCCCCCAATAACAGTTGATAGAAGACCTAGTGAGAGTATAAGATTAAGATTTACTGATTGAGATAGTTGGAGAAGTAGAGCCATGGGGGCTAGTTTTTGCCATGTTGATAAAATCAGGCCTGTTTGAAGGGTAGATCCTTGAAGGACCTCTGGGAGTCAGAAGTGAAATGGGGCAACTCCTAGTTTTATTGCAATCGCAATTGAAAGAAGCGTAGCTGAAATAGGGTGGATGGGGGCATTAATAGCTCATTCTCCTAGTGTAAATGCGTTAAGAATGCTAGAAAATAAGATAAGGGCTGATGCTGCGGCTTGTGTTAAAAAGTATTTTGTTGCGGCTTCAATGGCTCGTGGATGGGGGGTTTTAGTTATTAATGGAATAATAGCTAATGTGTTAATTTCAAGACCAATTCATGCTAAAATTCAGTGATAACTAGATAGTGTTAAGATAGTGCCTAGGGCTAGGCTTGAGATAATTATAGATAATGCATAGGGATTAATTAGTAAAGGAGGGGGTTTAACCAACATGTTTGGGGTATGGGCCCAAAAGCTTATTTAGCTGACTTTACTAGAAAGTGGTAAAATGGAATTACAGAAAGTTTTGATCTTTCAGTTATAGGTTCAATTCCTATCTTTCTAAGGAAATGAGGAGGTTTGAACTCCTATGGTTCTCCCTATCAAGGAGGTCCTTAACTTTCAGGCACGTTTCCATGAGATTGGTGGGGTTAATAGCAAAGAAATAGGGAATGAGATAAATCAAATTGTCAGTGCTAGGGTGAGAGGAAGAAAATTTTTTCAAACTAGGTGTATCAATTGGTCGTAGCGAAATCGTGGGTAAGAGGCTCGCACTCAAAGGAAAACTATGGATAGAATGGCTGATTTAAATATTAGCGATGTTGTTGTTAATGATAAAAAAAGAAGGGTGGAGGATCCTAAAAAAATAATTGCAGAAATTGTGTTTATCATAAGAATATTAGCGTATTCGGCGAGAAAAAATAGGGCAAATGGTCCTCCTGCATATTCTACGTTAAAGCCTGACACTAGTTCAGACTCTCCTTCTGTGAGATCAAATGGGGCTCGATTAGTTTCTGCTAGTGTCGAAATATATCATATTATGGCTAGTGGTCAAGTTGGAATAATAAGTCATAAAGGTTCTTGAGTAATACTAAAGTTTTGAAGGGAGAAGTTTCCTGACAGGAGAATTGTGCATAGAAGAATGAGGGCTAAGGTGACTTCGTAAGAAATTGTTTGTGCTACTGCTCGTAGGGCTCCAATTAGGGCATATTTAGAATTTGAGGCTCACCCTGACCCTAAAATAGAGTAGACGGTGAGACTTGAAAGAGCTAATAAAAATATTACTCCGAGGTTTATATCAGATAATGGAATAGGTATAGGAATGGGGGTTCAAATAATTATTGCTAAGGAAAGGGCTATAATTGGGGCTAGAAGAAATAATGTTTGTGAAGAGGTGGACGGTCGAATTGGCTCTTTAATAAATAGTTTGACTCCATCAGCGATTGGTTGAAGGAGGCCTGTTGGTCCTACAATGTTGGGTCCTTTTCGGTGTTGTATATAGCCAAGTACTTTGCGTTCAATAAGTGTGAGGAAAGCAACTGCCAGAAGAATTGGTGCAATATAGCAAAGTGTAGAAATAATGAGAAATAGGTTCAAAGTTAACGAGAAGATTTGAACTTCTATAGAAAGGGTTTAGGTCTTTTGCAATACCAGATTTTGCTACGTTAACAGCTCTTATCTAGAGCTCTATTATAGGCTACAATACTATTAAGTTTAAATCATAATTTAGTAGCTGTGGCTTGTATAGAATATAGGCCACATTTCTTCGGTCCTTTCGTACTAGAAGAAATTCAGGTATAGATAGAAACTGACCTGGATTACTCCGGTCTGAACTCAGATCACGTAGGGTTTTAATCGTTGAACAAACGAACCTTTAGTAGCGGCTGCACCACTGGGATACCCTGATCCAACATCGAGGTCGTAAACCCACTTGTCGATAGGAGCTCTTGAAGTGGATTGCGCTGTTATCCCTAGGGTAACTTGGTTCGTTGTTCAATATATTGGGTCAATGGATGTCAGAATACTGATGCTTAGATTTGTAAATCTCAGCTTAGAAAAAGTTCTTTCAATGTGGAGGTTGTGTTATGCTCCGCGGTCACCCCAACCAAAAACTCATAAACATATTGCTTATAAAATTAAGTGTTCGGAAGTTAATAAGTTGTGTAGCAAATGTTATATTGTTTTAAGCTCCATAGGGTCTTCTCGTCTTATAGGGTTATTCCCGCTTCTTCACGGGAAGATTAGTTTCACTGATTAGAAAAAGGAGACAGTATAACCTTCGTGATGCCATTCATACTAGTCCACATTTAAAGAACAAGTGATTACGCTACCTTCGCACGGTTAGGATACCGCGGCCGTTGAACATGGTCACTGGGCAGGCTGGACCTCTTATAGAAATTCGAGAGGCGATGTTTTTGGTAAACAGGCGAGGTTAATATTTGCCGAGTTCCTTCTTTTTCTTTTAATCTTTCTTGTAATGTTCTTGTGTTAGGTTAACGTATGTAGGAGTAAAATTTTCTTGATTAGTTCTTACTTTGGTTTCATTTACGTTAAGTATCAGTGGTTTATCCTTTCTGATGTACACTTACATTTAAGAGAAGAATTCTCTTCTTGTTACTAGTTTTAACATAAAATTTTCTATAATAGTATAGAATTACTCAGTAGTGGTAGAGGATTAGGGTAATAATTAAGTAATTAGGCATGTAAACAATTAAGCTTTGACGCTATTTAAAAGGTGGCTGCTTTTAGGCCCACTTGATTGTTTAAGAAGCCAGTATATCCATTAGTCTAGGTTGTATCCTGTTTCAAATAGGCTGTACCTTATTTGAATTACGCTAAATATAAAGTAGTTGTTTTGTTAAACTATTATATGAAATTTAGGTTGGACTTAGATCCGTTTCTTGAGTAACCAGCTATCACTAAGTTCGTTAGGTCTATCACCGCTACTTGAGGGTCATCCCACTCTTTTGCTACAGAGACGGGTTCGCTCTAAAAGCTGCCCTGAAGTAGCTCACTTAGTTTCGGGAAGTCAAACTAAAATACTTTTTGCTTGATTAAACTAGTTAAACCATGATGCAAAAGGTACGAGGGGTAGTCTCTACTTTTTGTTGCTTAAAATTTTTCATTAAATATTTCATCATTCCCTTGCGGTACTATCATTATAGCTCCAATAAATTTTTCAATCTCCTTTACTAAAATATAAAAATGGTTTATTTTTAAAGAAGTTAACTTAGTTAGGTGTTATTCGTATTTGTTGGGCTAGAGTTTTGGCTCGGAATGGTCTGGTTTTCACGGACATTTTCTCGGTGTAAGCGAGATGCTTTGGTTAAGCTACATTACGTTTCCAAGCACACCTTCCGGTATACTTACCATGTTACGACTTGCCTCTTCTGTAAGGCTTTAATATGTTAAGAACTAGATTAGATTAGCTTTGAAGAGGGTGACGGGCGGTGTGTACACACCCCAGTGCCGGGTTAAAATGGATATGCTGATTCCTTTTTACTGCTAAATCCGCCTTCTAACTAGATTTCATAGGTAGTTTTCCGTTTCTTCTAAAATAGAAAGTGTAGCCCATCTCTTCCCATTTCATTTGCTGCACCTTGACCTGACGTATTGGTGAAAAACATTAAGCTCACTAATTGACGCTCACGTGGTAAGCTGACGACGGAGGTATACAGGCTGAGTAACTAAAAATGGTGAGGTTAAACGTGGATTATCGATTATAGGACAGGCTCCTCTAGGTGGATATGGGGTACCGTCAAGTCCTTTGGGTTTTAAGCTTGGCTCGTAGTTCCCTGGCGAATTGGATGTGAGTAAAAGTTTACGGCTAGGCATAGTGGGGTATCTAATCCCAGTTTGTTCCCTAGCTGTCGTGAATTCAAGTTGGTTATGATAGAGTAACTTTCGTTCTTGGGTTTCTTAGTAAACAGGCGTGTCACAGCTTAGTTTTAGTTTAACTCTAGTATGAAGAAACTTTAATCACGCTTTACGCCGGAGGAGGTCAATTTGAGCCACGTGGTGTAACCGCGGCGGCTGGCACCAGATTAGCCGGCTCTATTTTACTTTAACTGAGTCAAGCTTTCGCTAATGCTCAATGTTAATCACTGCTGAATTCCCTTGTGGGTGTGGCATAGCTAGGTGTCTTGGGCTGATTTTAGAGCCTGATACCAGCTCCTTGTCCCTAAAAGGGGTTAAAGGGCGTTTTCACAGGGGGGCGGATACTTGCATGTGTATACTAAGTAATAACTGACCTCAAGGCCAGGACCAAACCTTTGTGTCTAAAGGACTTTTTAGGGTCCATCTTAGCATTTTCAGTGCTATGCTTTGTTTAAGCTATTTAAACAGGATATAATTTAAATAGAATGCTAGCTTTGGGGGTTAGCTGTGGGAGTTAAATTCTCTCTGTCCTGAGCTTCAGGAAGGGTTTATTCTTCATTCTTTGGTTTACAAGACCAATGCTTTAAAGATTAAGCTACTGAGGCAGCTTTTACTTGGATTTGCACCAAGAGGTACTGGAGCCTAAGACCAGGGGAAGACTATTCTCCTTTGAAAGC